CTTCTGCCGACTGGAGAAAGGGAATAAATAAATCAATCAAATTCCGGGAGGCTTCATGAAGTGCTTCTTTAGGAGTTAAACCTCCATTTGTCCATATTTCTAGAAAAAGGATCTCTTGTTTTTCATTTCCATTTCCATAAGAATGAATACTATGATTCGCGTTTCGAACAGGCATGAATATAGCATCTATAGGATAACTTCCGTCTTGAAAGTTATTTGGTGTTTTTATATTATATCCTCGATTCCTTTCAATTTGTAATCCAATACAAAAATCAGTTGGTTCCGTTAGGTTAGCTATATGCTGCGTATTATCAACGATTTCCACAGAAGGTGGTAAGAGGATGTCTTGAGCAGTTACATATCCAGGACCTTTGACACAAATAAGCGCGTCACGAGTTCCATATAGATTACTTCTCAATACAATTTCTTTCAAATTCATTAAAATTTCATGTACTGATTCTTGAATACCTACTATGGTAGAATATTCATGCGGGATTTTCTCAGATTTTGCGCGTGTAATACATGTTCCTTCGATTTCTCCAAGCAAAGCTCTTCGCATCGCAATGCCTATTGTGTCGGCTTGACCTTTCATAAGTGGAGACAGAATAAAGCGTCCATAATAAAGACGCTTACTGTCTGCTCTTGATTCAACACATTTCCACTGTAGTGTCCGAGTAGATACTTTTAATTTCTCTCGAACCATAGTAATATTATTTGTCAGATTTTTGAGTCATTTATTTCTCTTGAAATCTCTTCAATGTTTATTTCTACACTCGCCTTTTTTTAGGGGGTCTGCAGCCATTATGTGGCATAGGGGTTACATCCCTTACGAAACTTAAAAGTATACCACTTCGACGAATAGCGCGTAATGCTGCATCTCTTCCGAGACCCGGACCTTTTATCATGACTTCTGCTCGTTGCATACCTTGATCTGTTACTGCTCGAATAGCATTTCCTGCTGCGGTTTGAGCAGCAAAAGGTGTCCCTCTTCTTGTACCCCTGAATCCACAAGTACCGGCGGAGGACCAAGAAATAACCCGACCCCGTACATCTGTAACTGTCACAATGGTGTTGTTGAAACTTGCTTGAACATGAATAACGCCCTTTGGTATTCGCCGTGCACTTTTACGTGAACCCCCACGTCCAGTCCTACGTGAACCGCTTCTTGGTATAGATTTTGCCATATTTTATCATTTCCAAAATATAAGTCAGAGATATATGGATATATCCATTTCATGTCAAAACGGATCTTTTATTTTGATTTGTTCATCGGTTCCTTTAGAGAGTCCCTTTTCGAAAGATTATCCTTGTCTTTGTTTATGTCTCGGGTTGGAACAAATTACTATAATGCGTCCCCTTCTACGGATCAGTCGGCATTTTTCACAAATTTTACGAATGGAGGCTCTTATTTTCATAATTGTTATTCCTTAACTGAATTTCGAATCTACTTTACTGATTGGAAGAAAATAAGTTTCTTGAAATTTTTGAACCGTGAATTGGATCCTCATGAAAGGAATCTTGAAAAACCGCCGAACCATTCGAATCTTTGTTGTGGGGTCTAGAAATTCTGCGCCCCCCCCCCCGTTTGAATCATAACGACTTACTTAAATTTTGATTCTATCTCCTGGTAGTATATGTATAAAAGAGTGTCGGATCCTTCCTGAAACAGAACTTAGAATCTGACTTCATTATTTAAACGAACCCCGAACATACCATTGTGAAGTGATTCAGTAATTAAACCTTCATGAATCCATTTTTCTTCTTTTATTCCAGACAAACCCTCCTTGAAGTATCAACTAATGTAGGAAGGCGTGATATTAGACAACTTGGCTTTTTATTCGTTTTTTTCACAAACAGGAAGTTACAGATACAATTCGGATAGCAGAAAATTTACCATATATAGCACAAAATTTCTCCGCCGATTCCTTCTAGCCGAGCTGCTCGGTCTGTCATTATACCCCGAGAAGTAGAGAGAATTACAATCCCCATCCCGTCTAAAATTCTGGGAATTCGTTGATAGTTAGAATAGATTCGGAGACCAGGTCGACTTATTCGTTTTAAATTTAAAAGAGTTCTATATGGTCCTTTCCTATTCCTTCTATGTCGTAGGGTTAAAACAAAAAAATATTTGTTATTTTCTACAAGTTTCCTTACGTTTTCGAGAAAACCCTCTTGTAAAAGTATTTTAACAATGTTTTGGGTCATGTTAGTAGATGCTATTCGAACCGTTCCCTTTCGATCCATGTCAGCATTTCGTATAGAAGTTATTATGTCAGCAATAGTGTCCTTACCCATGATAAACTAAAATTATTGTTGCTTCCGAATTTGGATATAATCAGCATGTTCTTTTTTTATAAAAATTATTAAAGAAAATTCTTAAAAGTATATGCGTGAGACATAATCTACTAAATCTACTAATTTATCTATTTTATTTAAATACTATCACTATCTCACGGTCTCATATTATAATACCTCAGGTGCTAATGAAACTATTTTAGTAAAATTTAACTGTCTCAATTCCCGGGCGATCGCGCCAAAAACTCGGGTTCCTTTTGGATTTCCTTCTTGATCAATGACAACTGCAGCATTGTCATCATATCGTATTATTATACCGTTATCTCGTTTGAGTTCTTTACAAGTACGTACAATTACAGCTCTGATCACTTCTGATCTTTCTAGAGGCGTATTTGGTACTGCTTCTTTTATCACAGCAACAATAACATCACCAATATGAGCATATCGGCGATTACTAGCTCCTATTATTCGAATACACATCAAATCTCGTGCCCCGCTATTGTCTGCTACATTCAAATGGGTTTGAGGTTGAATCATATCGTTTTTTTTTTTTTATCTGTTTTTTTAATGTAAAATAAAGCAAAGGACGAAGTAAAAAAAAAAAAAAAAGAAAGAAAACCCTGCAATTGTTTTTTTTATACACAAGACTTCTTTCCTTTGGTTCTACATTTCTATCCAGAAATAATGAATTGAGTTCTTATAGGCATTTTGGACGCCGCTATTGAAATAGCCCTTCGAGCTATATTTTCGGCTACTCCACCCATTTCATAAAGTATTCTACCCGGTTTAACAACAGCTATCCAATATTCTGGGGATCCTTTCCCTGAACCCATACGGGTTTCCGTGGGTCTTACTGTAACTGGTTTGTCTGGAAATATACGTACCCATATTTTTCCGCCACGGCGTACATTTCGTGTCATTGCTCGGCGCCCTGCTTCGATTTGTCTAGATGTAATCCAAGCGGGTTCAAGTGCTTGAAGAGCATATCTACCGAAACAAATATGATTACCTCGATAAGATATTCCTTTCATTCTTCCTCTATGTTGTTTACGAAATCTTGTTTTTTTTGGGTTATAGTTGATGGTTCTTTTTCAATTCCATCTCTACTACAGAACTGGACATGAGAGTTTCTTCTCATCCAGCTCCTCGCGAATGAAACGACTAAAACAGATTTTCTCAAGATATACATGTGTTTAATGAATAATATGCTGAATCATAGGATTCTTTGAAATTGCATCTAATTAATCAATTCGTTAATCTATTCGAAATTTGTTTAGCGTGTTTCGATATTATTTAATAAAACATGTATTCTATTTCTAGATAATGTCAATGTCTTTTTTTATAACGTTATCGTTATAAAAAAATCTTTCTTTTGTTTTTCCTTTTATCATATGGGATCGACAAAAATGTATCAATCTAATAAAAAAGAACTTTCGCGGGCGAATATTTACTCTTTCCATATCTATTTCAGATATAGGGTTAGTTCATGACCTCTCAAAATAAAAGAATAAAAGAGGAGGTACCTGGTTTGTTCCGCCATCCCACCCAATGAATCATTAAGATTCATTTTCAATAGAATCTTCTGCATTCACGAGTTATATCGTTCCCATTGCTTCTCGATTAATGGTTAGGTCTGAATTTTCCGGCGGAGTCCTTTTTTCTTAAGTCAATTTTCTCAGTCTTTATTGGCTCGAGGCTCTTGATTTTTTTGTTCTATAAGCGGATTCATCTAATTATGCATGAATCATTATTGAATTTATGCTTTATTACACTGCGTTTTATGAGATGACTCATCGACCTTACATATTGGAATCATATATCATTGATATTTCCGTTCTATCTTTCTCTCATCCTTCCACTTATCCGCATACTTTTTTTCTATTTTGCTTTCCGACTTAGAACTTCACAACTAATAATCCGATTGGTTTTTTTATCTTTATGCAAAAAAAGATTTCAGTTGCTACAACGATATGTCCAATATATTATATCTTTATCTTGACTGGTTCTTTGGATCCAGATAATGCGAAGCAATGAGTTGGTTATTAGTGCTATAGTTATTAGTTCATACTCTGGGACCTGGTCCGTTTTTTTGAATCCTAGCCCTAAAAAAACCAACGAGTCACACACTAAGCATAGCAATTATATAAAATGATCAATCGGATTTTTATTGAACCCTCTAGAATTGCAGAATTGCTTGTTTTTTGTTTTGCTTGAACATAAAAAGAATAAAAGGGTTTTTCTTTTTTTGTCCATTACTGGGTATAATGTAAAAACACGTAAAGTCTTATTATTCTTCGTCTACAAATATCCAAATTTTGATTCCTAATACCCCGTATATAGTTCGAACTGTATAGGAACAATAATCGATTTTAGCTCCAATGGTTTGGAGAGGAACCCTACCTTCTCTGATCCATTCGACGCGTGCAATTTCTTTTCCGTCGATACGTCCCGCAATTTGTACTTGAATTCCTTTTGTATTCGCCAGCTCGGTTAATTCAATAGCTTTTTTCATTGCTTTGCGAAAAGAAACTCTATTCTTTAATTGGCCAGCTATAAATTCTGCAAGAATATTAGGGTGTCCATAAGGATTTGCAATTCGGGTAATAGCAATGTTTAGTTTTCGGTTCGCACAATGAAGTTCTTTTTGTACATTCATCTGCAATTCTTCGACTCTCCGCGGTCGATTTTCTATTAAGAATTTTAGG